CAAAGGATGGCTGAGTTTAGGCGAATGATTGTAGATCTTTTTACGGAGTATTCCTTCTTTGAATTTTCAAAAAACAAGTGTAAGATTGAATTTTAACACCCAAAGTTAATGTTTTTTTTTTAAACTACTTTTTGGTATTATGATATTAGCTTTTTTAGAGTTTTTTTTATTTACGGTGTTAGGATTTACCTTTATTGCTCAGCAGCCGCTTAGGCTTGGTTTTTTTTTAATTTTGTATTGTTTTTTTTCTAGAGTTTTAGTTTTCTTTTTTTTTTCTTCGTGGTTTTCTTTTTCTTTATTTTTAATTTATATTGGGGGTATATTAGTGCTTTTTGGGTATGTTTTAGTTTTAACTCCTAATTTTGTTTTTTCGTTTAAAGTTTATCCATTCTTTTTTTTTTTTTTTTTTTTTTATTTTTATTTTCCTTTTGGGGAATTTTTTTGTAGTGTCTATAGGTTTTCCTTTTCTTTGTTTAGGTTTAGGAATTTTTTAGTTTATTTATTTTTAGCTGTGATTCTTTTTGTAGGGTTAGTAAGAGTAGTAAAAATTTGTTTTTTTCAAGTTGGGGCGTTGCGTCCTTTTTTTATTTTTTATGTTTAGTCCTTTACGTAAGAGCCATCCTTTATTGAGTTTGGGTAATAGGGCTTTGGTAGATTATCCAGCCCCCTTAAATTTGTCTTCTTGGTGGAATTTTGGTTCTTTATTAGGGTTGTGTTTAGTTGTTCAGATTCTTACTGGTTTATTTTTGGCTATACATTATGTAGCCCATGTGGACTTTGCTTTTTTTTCTGTTTCTCATTTAGTGCGTGATGTTAATTATGGGTGATTACTGCGGTTTATTCATGCTARTGGTGCTTCTTTTTTTTTTATTTTTATTTATTTACACATTGGTCGAGGTTTATATTATGGTTCATTTAAATCTGTTCATGGGTGAAATGTTGGAGTATTATTATTAGTATTAGTTATGGCTACTGCTTTTTTAGGGTATGTTTTGCCYTGGGGGCAAATGTCTTTTTGGGGAGCTACAGTGATTACTAATTTTTTGTCTGCTGTTCCTTATGTTGGAAATTTATTAGTAGAGTGGGTTTGGGGGGGGTTTGCTGTGGATAATGCAACCCTAACTCGGTTTTACGCTTTTCATTTTTTAGTTCCTTTTTTAATTTTAGGATTAACTGTTGTTCATTTAGTTTTTTTACATGAAGTTGGGGCTAACAATCCGTTGGGATTAAATTCTTTTGGTGATAGGGTTTCTTTTCATCCTTATTATTCTTATAAGGATTTGTTTGGGGTAGTGTTTGTTTTTTTTTTTTTAATGTTTCTGGTTTTAATTTTTCCTTCAGTTTTAGGAGATCCTGAAAATTATATTCCTGCTAATCCGTTAGTTACCCCAGTTCATATTATGCCTGAGTGATATTTTTTGTTTGCTTACGCTATTTTGCGTGCTATTCCAAATAAATTGGGGGGGGTGGTAGCTTTGTTAATGTCTATTCTTGTTTTATTTTTGGTGCCTCTGTTATTTGTTTCTTCATTTTGTGGAGAAGTTTTTTATCCTATTGGTCAGTTTTTTTTTTGATTATTTGTAAGAATTTTTTTTTTGTTAACTTGAATTGGTAGATGTCCTGTTGAAGCTCCTTATGTTTTTTATGGGCAAGTTTTTTCTTTTATTTATTTTTTTTATTTTCTGTTAAATCCTTTTTTTCGTTTTTTTTGAGACTATGTACTCTTGTAGAAATTGTTGTTGTAGTTTGTTTTGAAAGCAAAAATTGAAGTATTAGTTTACTTAGCAATTTGAGTTAAGGGTTAGATTCCATTTTTCGGTTTACAATACCGCTGCTTCTTTTTAGCTTTTAACTCTTATGAATTTTAGTTTTTTTTTTAGGGTATTTTTTGTTGGGATCTTTACTGTTTTAATTAGAATGTTTGTTTTTGTATTTCAGCGTTTTCATTATTTAATGAGATTGTTGTGTTTAGAAATAATAATTTTAGGGCTATTTTTGTTAGTTTTAAGGGTCTATTCTTTTAAGAATGAGGGATTTTTAGTTTTTGTATTATTAACATTTGCTGCTTGTGAAGCGGCAGTAGGGTTGGGATTATTAATTAGATTAATTCGTTCTCATGGAAGGGATTTTTTTCGTTTAATTAGAGTTTATGAATGCTAGGATTGTTTAGAGCTTTATTTCTTAGAATGTTTTATGTTTTTTATTTAGGTTTTTATTGGGGTAAGATTTTAATAATTTTTTTTTTTCTTTTTTTTCTTTTTTTTTTTTTTAGTTATGGGTGAGAGAGATATTATGGATTTTTTTTCTTAGATAGAACTAGAGTAGTATTAATTTCGCTAAGTTTTTTGATTATTTATTTAATGTATTTGGCTAGGTTGCGTGTTAACATTACAAAATATTATTCTTTTGGGTTTAATTTTTTTCTATTGTTTTTGTCTTTTGTTCTTGTTTTCTGTTTTTCTACTTCTAATTTGTTTTTCTTTTTTTTATTTTTTGAAATTAGATTGGTTCCTACTTTAATGATTATTGTGGGTTGGGGGTACCAGCCAGAACGTTTGCAAGCTGGGTTTTATATAATTATATATACTATTTTTGCTTCATTGCCTTTTTTAGGGTTTTTATTGTTTTTTTGTTATTTTTCTGGTTCTTTTTTTATGTTTTTTTTTTTCGATTTTTCTTTTTTTGGAGGAGTTGTATTTTTTAGTGTATATTTTATTTCTATTTTTGCTTTTATAGTTAAGTTGCCGATTTATGGAGTTCATTTGTGGTTGCCTAAGGCTCATGTTGAAGCGCCTGTGTCTGGTTCTATAATTCTTGCCGGTGTTTTATTAAAACTTGGTGGTTATGGGCTTTACCGTGTTTTTTTTTTGTTTCAGTATTTTTTTCCGTTTTTTAGAGAATTTATTATTTTTTTTGTTGTGTGGGGAGGGTGTTTGACGAGTTTAATTTGTTTACGTCAATCTGATTTGAAGGGGTTAGTGGCTTACTCTTCTGTGGGCCATATGGCTGTTTTGTTTGCGGGTTACGTAGTTGGGTCTTCGTATGGTGTGGTTGGGGGGTTGCTAATAATGGTTGGTCATGGGTTGTGTTCATCTTGTCTTTTTTTTTTAGCTAGGTCTGGCTATGATTTGATGGGGTCTCGGAGAGTTTTTTTGGTTAAAGGGATAATAACAGCCTATCCTTCTTTTTCTTTTTGGTGATTTGTTTTTTGTAGAGGCAATATGTCTGCTCCGCCCAGTTTAAATTTGTGTTCTGAATTGTTAATTTTTATGGGTGTTTTAGGTAAAAGTTTCTTTTTTTTTTTTTTTCTTGGTTTAATAAGATTTGTTGTTGGTGCTTATAGTTTATATTTATTTTTGTCTTTTAGGCATGGAAGATTGCTAGAGGGGGTTTCCTTTTTTAATATTTTTTTTTCTAGCTTTTTTTTGGTTAACTTTATGCATTTTGTTCCATTGTTTTTTGGGTTTGTTTTTTGTGATCTTTTTTTGGTTTAGATTTGATGTTTTAAAAAAATAGTAGTAGTTTAAATGAAAAATACAGGTTTGTGGATTCTGAGATGCAAAATGTCTATTATAGTGTTTTTTTGGAAAGGTGTTAATATTTCTCTTTTTACTAGTTTTTTTTTGTTTTTTTTTTTTATTTTTTTTTGTTTAAGTGGGTGTTATGTTTTATATAATGGTTTTTGTATTTTAATTGATTGAGAAGTTTTTTCAATGGTTGGTGTTTGTTTTAGTTTTACTGTATTGGTAGATTGAGTTTCTTTATCTTTTTCTGCTGTGGTTTGTATTATTTCTTTTAGTGTCGTTTGATTTTCGTTTTATTATATAAGGGGTGATGAATATGTTGTTCGGTTTACTTGATTAGTTATCTTATTTATTTTATCTATGATTTTTCTTATTTATATTCCAAACTTAATGACTTTATTGATTGGCTGAGACGGGTTGGGATTAATTTCTTTTTGTTTGGTTGTGTATTATCAGAATTTTAAGTCTTTGGTGTCTGGGGTTGTAACAGTTTTGATGAATCGTATTGGAGATGTAATAATTTTGCTAAGTATTGGTTGGTTGTTGTCAGTTGGTTCTTGGAGATGACTTTTTATTAGAGATTTTTATTTAAGTTTTTATGTTTCTTTGTGTTTGGTTTTGGCTGGAATGACGAAGAGGGCTCAGTTCCCCTTTTGTAGGTGGTTGCCTGCTGCTATGGCGGCCCCTACTCCAGTTTCTGCTTTGGTACATTCGTCTACTTTAGTTACTGCTGGGGTTTATTTGATTATTCGTTTTTGAGGTTTGATTCTTTTAATGGAGGAAGTAGTTTATTTGCTTCAAGTTGTATCTATTGTGACTATGGTTTTGTCTGGATTTAGTGCTTTATATGAGACTGATTTAAAAAAAATTATTGCATTATCTACTTTGAGTCAACTAAGAGTGATGCTTTTTGCAGTTTCTTTTGGTTTTAGGTTTTTGGGATTATTTCATCTCTACACTCATGCGTTATTTAAGGCTTTATTGTTTTTGTGTGCTGGTTGTTTAATTCACTCGTTTTCTCATGTTCAGGATTTACGACATTTAGGTTCTTGTTGGAGACTTGCTCCTTGCGTCATAGTTTTTTTGAATTTAGCTAACTTGGCGTTATGTGGTTTTCCGTTTTTTGGTGGATTTTATTCAAAAGATATAATTTTGGAAATATTTTTGTGAGAAAACTTTAATTTTTTTTTTTTTTTTGTTTTGTTTTTAGCGACTTCCTTTACTGTTGGCTATAGGGTGCGATTATCTTTGTTTAGAGTATTTGGTTTTGTTAAGCATTTTTCTTTGTTTGTTAAGGGTGAAGAGGAAGTTAATTTTTTGTTTCCATTAGGTGTTCTTGGGTTAGGTGCTTTGTTTGGAGGGTTTTTTTTTTATAGTTCTATGTTTGAGCCTAAGTGTTCTTTTTTTTTTACTAGTATTAGAGACAAGAACTTTGTTTTTTTTATTTTACTTTTAGGTGGGTTTTTAGGTTTTTTTTTTTTTTATATTTATGTTGATTTTCGTTTTTTTTCAGTGTTTAAAATGTTGAGGGCTTTTGGTGGGTCGATATGGTATTTACAGTTTTTATCAACTCAAGGAGTATTATATTATTTTTTTTTCTTTTCTTTTTTTAACTTAAGATTTATTGATCGGGGTTATTTTGAGTTGATAGGGGGGCAAGGTTTGAGAAAATTTTTAGGTTCTTTTTCTTTTTTTTTTAATTTTTTTAGTTCTAAGAGGGTTTTAGTTTCCTCTGTTTTTGTGTTGTTTTTTTTTTTTTTTTTCTTATAATGAATACTTTTAGTTTAAAAATAAAAACGTTAAGTTTTCGTCTTAGTAATGTGTCTGACGCACAAAGTAGTGCTTTTTTAGTATAATAAGTATGTTTGCCTTCCAAGTAAAAGGTTTAGTTTTAAAAAAAGTATATGGTTCGAAATCCTTTTCACTTAGTAGAGTTAAGGCCCTGACCTTTAGTGGGGTCTCTTGGAGCATTTTTTTTAACTGTTGGATTAGCTTCTTGGTTTCATGGATACGGGGTTTCATGTTTGTTTTTTGGTTTTTTTTTAATTTTTTTGACTATAATYCAGTGATGGCGGGATGTTGTACGTGAAGGTTTATATCAGGGATTTCATACAAATCAGGTTTCTGTTGGTTTGCGCTGAGGGATAATTTTATTTATTACTTCTGAAGTTTGTTTTTTTTTTGCTTTTTTTTGGGCTTATTTTCATAGAAGGTTAGTTCCTACTTTTGAATTAGGGTCTTGTTGGCCTCCTGTTGGTTTAGATTTTTTGAACCCATTTTCTGTTCCTTTGTTGAATACGGCTGTTTTGTTAGCATCTGGGGTAAGGGTGACGTGGGCTCATCATTCTTTAATAGAAAAAAGGCGGTTAGGTGGGTTGTATGGATTGATTGTTACGGTTGTATTAGGGGGGTACTTTACGTTTTTACAGGCTTGTGAATATTATGACGCTTCTTTTAGATTGAGGGATAGAGTTTTTGGCTCTGTTTTTTTTGTTGCTACTGGGTTTCATGGGTTGCATGTTTTAATTGGGAGAATTTTTTTATTAGTTTGTTTATTTCGTGTTGTTTTTTATCATTTTTCTGACGGCCATCATTTTGGGTTTGAAGCTGCTGCTTGGTATTGACATTTTGTTGACGTAGTTTGGTTATTTTTATATTTATGTATTTATTGGTGAGGTTCTTAGTTTTAGAAGCTTATTTAGCATCGGATTTTTACTCCGAAGGAAGGGAGAATCCCCTAAAGTAGATGGTTTTATATTTTAATAAAAAAATTTTTGTTTTGCAGGCAAAGAATGAGAAGGCTCTCTAAAACCAACTTTGATAGCTTATAAAGAGTTTAACATTGAAGCTGTTAAGGTGGAGTTTCCTCAGAGTGTGAGTAAAAAGTGGTGTATTGTGCACATGAGATTTTGAGTCTTTTAGAAATAGTTTAATGCTATTCTTTTTAAAGTTGAATAATAAAAGAGAGCGAAATTTTGCGTCCGGTTTCGGCCCGGATTTTAAAGGTAATCTTTTCTTTTAGTTTAAATGAGGGCCGGGACTGAGGCGGTTGATTGTTACTCAACAGGTTATGGATTGCTTCATTCATTTAGAATAAAAAACTTGAGTGTTGTGCCGGATGAAACGGATTACATTGATGTTGTAAAATATAAGCATTGCTTCAGCATTAATGGTAGGTTATTTTATTTGTTTAACTTTTTCTTCTTTTTTGAGGGTATTGTTTTGAGTCATTAGATTTTATTTGGGAAAACGTTCTTTTTTAAGTATTGAAAAAAATTCTCCTTTTGAGTGTGGTTTTGACCCCAATCTTTCTGCCCGGCTACCCTTTTCAATGCGGTTTTTTCTTTTAGCTGTTTTGTTTTTAATTTTTGACGTTGAGATTGTTTTATTAATACCAATTCCTCTCGTAATGTTTTTTTCTTTGTGGGATAGTGTTGTTTTTTTGAGTTTAGGGTTTGTTTTAGTTTTGCTTGTTGGTCTTTTTCATGAATGGCATGAAGGTTCTTTAAATTGAGTTTATTAAATATGCGGTGATTTTTTTCTACAAATCATAAAGATATTGGTTCTTTGTATTTTTTATTTGGGGTATGGTCCGGTTTGGTTGGTACAGCTTTAAGGATGTTGGTTCGTGCTGAGTTGGGCCAGCCTGGGGCGTTGTTGGGTGATGATCAGCTTTACAATGTTATTGTTACAGCACATGCTTTTGTTATAATTTTTTTTTTGGTGATGCCTGTCATAATTGGTGGGTTTGGAAATTGGTTGGTTCCATTGATGTTAGGGGCGCCTGATATGGCTTTTCCTCGAATGAATAATATAAGGTTTTGGTTATTACCTCCTGCTTTGACGCTTTTACTGTTTTCTGGAGCTGTTGAGAGTGGTGCTGGGACTGGGTGAACTGTTTATCCGCCTTTGTCTAGGAATATTGCTCATTCTGGAGGGTCTGTAGATTTGGCTATTTTTTCTTTGCATTTAGCTGGGGTTTCTTCTATTTTAGGGGCTATTAATTTTATTACTACTATTATTAATATACGTTGGTATGGAATGCAGTTTGAGCGTTTGTCACTATTTGTTTGATCAGTAAAAATTACTGCTATTTTGTTGTTGTTGTCTTTGCCGGTTTTAGCTGGGGCAATTACTATGTTGTTAACAGATCGAAATTTTAATACTTCTTTTTTTGATCCAGCTGGTGGTGGAGATCCAATTTTATACCAACATTTATTTTGGTTTTTCGGACATCCAGAAGTGTATATTTTAATTTTACCTGGGTTTGGAATAATTTCTCATATTGTAAATCACTATTCTGTAAAGAAAGAGGCTTTTGGCCATTTAGGAATAATTTATGCCATACTTTCTATTGGATTATTAGGGTTTGTGGTTTGGGCCCACCATATGTTTGTTGTTGGCATGGATGTTGATACTCGGGCGTATTTTACTGCTGCAACTATGATTATTGCGGTCCCTACTGGAATTAAGGTTTTTAGATGGCTTGCTACTATTCATGGTTCTTTTGTGAAGTATGAGACCTCTATGCYATGGGCTTTAGGGTTTATTTTTCTTTTTACTGTTGGTGGGTTAACTGGGATTATGTTAGCGAACTCTAGTATTGATATTATTCTTCATGATACTTATTATGTAGTTGCTCATTTTCATTATGTTCTGTCTATAGGGGCTGTTTTTGCTTYATTTGGTGGGTTTAATTATTGGTTTCCTTTAATTACTGGTTTGAGTTTAAATAGGCGTTGGACTAAATCCCATTTTTTTTTAATGTTTTTTGGGGTTAATTTAACTTTTTTTCCTCAACATTTTCTTGGGTTAGGGGGGATACCTCGTCGATATTCAGACTATCCTGATGTATTTATGAAATGAAATATAATTTCTTCAGTTGGTTCTTTAATTTCTTTTGTTGCGGTATTGTATTTTATATTTATTGTATGGGAGAGCTTTATTTCTCAGCGAGGAGTTATTTTTTCCTCTCATTTGAGAACTGTTTTAGAGTGAGATAATCGTCTGCCAGCGGATTTTCATAATGAGAGGGAGACGGGATCTGTGGTGTTGGTGTAGTAAAATTTTGAAGTCGGATACTTGAAAGATTTTAAGTTAAAAAAAACTGAGAGTTTTCAAAGCTCTAAATGATATTAAAATTATCAGATCTTGCTTTTTACAAAAAAAAAGAGTGGTGATGACCCTTCAAATTTTTTTATTGTTAAGATTCCCAGAGAGGCCCCCCCCCTAAAAAAAAAAAAGAAAGGAATAAAGAGGTAACTAGATGGAATTGTGGCTGCTAACTGTGATTTGAGTATGAAATATATTCTTACCTTTGTGGTTTTTCCTTTTTTTTTTGTGATAGGGTTTTTAGTTGTAATAGGTTCTTTATTTAGGGTTTCTAGGGTTTCTTGATTTGGGGTTTGAGGCGGCATAGAGGTAAATATGCTTTGTTTTATCCCAATAGTGATGTATTTTTCTAATTTTATGGGGGTTGAAAGCGTAGTTAAATATTTTCTTATCCAATCTTTTGGAAGTGTTGGGGTTTTGCTAGGAGGATTGTTTGAGGATTCTTGTTTTTTAGATGTTTTTAGGTTATTTTTTATTTTATGTTTTAGGTTGTTGTTGAAGGTTGGTGTTTTTCCCTTTCATTGGTGGTTACCTGGGGTGATGGGGGGCTTAAGATGAGTTGGTGTTTTATTATTGAGAACTTGGCAGAAAGTTGCTCCTGTTTTTGTGTTTTCGGGAGTTAGGAGCATAAGAATAGTTTTGTTGATTTTTTGTGCTTTTTCTTCTGTGGTGGGAGGTGTGGGTGGGATGGGTCAAACTAGGGTTCGTTCTGTTTTGGCGTATTCTTCTATTGGACATGCTGGGTGGTTTTTTAGTATTTTTTGTATATCTTGAGTTTTTGGATTTATTTATTTTTTTGTTTATTTTGTTAGAACTTTGTTTTTAATTGGTTTGTTTTGGTATTTTGATTATTTTTGATTTACTCAGAATTTTGTTTCTTCTTTTTGGGGCTGTGTAGTAATGTTTGTTTCTGTTTTGACTGTTGCTGGAGTTCCTCCTTTTTTTGGTTTTTTTACTAAAGTTTTTGTGTTTATAATTTTTGGGTCTTCATTCTTAGGTTTTATTTTTTTATTTGTTTTGATTGTAGGTTCTTTAATTAGACTATATTTTTATATGGGTTTGTTTTTTTCTGTATTTTTTTTTTTTTTTTGTTGTTTAAAAAATTTTAGAAGAAAGTTGTTATTTTATGGTGTTTTGTTTTTTGCTTTTTTTTCTTTGTTTGGGGTTTTAATCTTTGATTATTATTTTTTTTTTTTTTATGACATTTTGGTCTAATTGGGGTTTGCAGGATGCTTCATCTCCTTTGATGGAGCAATTAATTTTTTTTCATGATCATGCTATGATGGTTATTGTTTTAATTATATCTTTAGTTAGATTTGTGTCTGTATCTTTGGTCACTGGAAGGTTTAGTGGACGTTTTTTGTTAGAGTATCAAGAAGTGGAGGCTATTTGAACTTTTTTGCCTGGGGTTGTTTTGGTGTTTTTAGCGCTTCCTTCTTTGCGTTTACTTTATTTGTTGGACGAAATTAATGATAGAGTTTTGACTATTAAGGTTATTGGTCATCAATGATATTGGTCCTATGAATATTCTGATTTTTTGGATGTGGAGTATGATTCTTATATATTGGGGGTTGATGATTTGTCTTCTGGTGAATACCGGTTATTGGAGGTGGACCACCGTACGGTTGTTCCTTTTTGTGTGGATGTTCGTGTGTTAGTAACTGCTGCAGATGTATTACATTCTTGAACTGTTCCTTCTTTGGGTGTAAAAGCTGATGCTGTACCTGGTCGGCTTAATCAGTTAAGTTTTTATTGTTCTCGAAGTGGAATTTTTTATGGGCAGTGTTCAGAAATCTGTGGTGCGAATCATTCCTTTATACCTATTGTTGTTGAGTCTGTGGGGATTAGTGATTTTATTTTTTGGATTAAAAGTGTGTGTTCTTAGCCTTATAGAAGAAAGTTAGTTTAAGTTTATTAAATAAAATTTAAGATTGTCATTCTTAAGATGCCTAAAAGGTACTTTTTGGTGCCTCAGATTTCTCCTTTAAGTTGGGTGATTATTCCTTTTTTTTTTTTTTTTTTTTTGTTTTTGTTAATTGTTGGTTTTTGGTGAGTAAATAAGTTTAGATATATATTTTTTTCTGACGTGTTAGTTGAAGAAGAGTTTTTTTTTTGAAAATGGTAAGTTATGTTAAGAGATATTTTTTCTTCTTTTGATGAGCAAAATGGTAATATTGTGAGATTTTGATTTATTTGGTTTTTTTGTCTTATTTTTGTTTGTTGTTTGGTTAGAGTGTTTTGGTTAGGTGAAAATCGGTTTTTTGTTTTTTTGTCTTTGCTTTTTGGTTATTTGTGGCCGCAAAGAAGATTTAGGATTGGAGGAAAAATTCGTGGATTTTCTTTATTTGTTGTTTTTTTTTTCCTTTTTTTGGTTTTTTTTAATTTTTTAGGGTTAGTTCCTTATGTTTTTAGGGGAACTAGACATTTAGTTGTTACTTTTTCTGTGGCAGTACCTTTGTGGTTTAGTCTTCTTTTATCTAGTATTTTTTGAAGACCAATTGACTTTTTTGCACATTTTTTACCTTCTGGGGCTCCTTTTTTTCTTAATCCTTTTTTGGTTTTAGTTGAAACTGTTAGGGTTGGAGTTCGCCCTATTACTTTGTCTGTTCGTTTGGCAGCTAATATAGGAGCAGGGCATATCGTTATTGGATTAATTGGGACTTATTTGGTTGGAGCTATTTTTTCGGTTAATTTAGGTTCTGTTAGAGTTTTGTTTTTGATTGAAACTTTTTATTTTATTTTTGAATTTGGAATTTGTTTGGTGCAGGGTTATATTTTTTCTTTGCTGTTGGTTTTGTATTCGGATGAGCATTCTTTTTAGGTCTTATAGTTGAATAACAATATTTAATTGCAGCTTAAAAGGAGTAAAGTTACTGAGATTTAAATAAAATAAGCTAATTGAAAAGCTATTGGGTTCATACCCCAAAAATGAGGGTTCTCTTTTATTATTTTTGGCTTTGGATTATTTTTTGGCTTTTTTTATTATTTACATGAGAATATAAGTTTACTAATTTTTTTTTTTTCCTTAATGGGCAAATGGAGTAGCTTCAGTGAATAGTTTTATAGATTAAATAAGTTTAGAGATAGCAATAAAAAAAAGAAATAGCTAATTGTGTGCCAACTGCTGCGGTTATACATTTATTTCAAGTTAAAATTTTCAGTAAAAATAAAATTGTTGATAAATTTTTTTTAGAAATTAATTTTTTGTTTTTTGGTAAAATAAGAATAGTAATTATTGTGTTTTCTGTTGTTTTTTTTATTGTTTTTAAAATCTGGTTTAAAACTGGGATTAGATACCCCATTATTAAGATCTGAATTTTTTTTCTAAGGTATTAAGTTTTTGAAACCTAAAAAGCTTGGCGGTTCTTTATATCCTGTTAGGGGAGCCTGTTTTTTGATCGATAATCCGCGTTTTATCTTACTTTTTTTAGATGTTTGTATACTTCTGTCGTCAGCAAACTTTTAAAAATTATTGTAGTTTGCTTTAAAATTTGTGTTTTTACGTCAAGTCAAAGTGCAGCTTATAAATTAGTTGAAATGGGCTACATTGATTAATTTTTCGGATTTTAGATGAAAATTGAAAGTGAAGTTGGACTTAATAGTAAAGATTTTAAGAATATTTTCTTGAATTTGGTTTGAAGTGTGCACAAATCGCCCGTCGCTCTTTCTGATAGGAAAGATAAGTCGTAACATAGTAAAGGTAATGGAAATTGCTTTTAGTTTCTAAAGAAAGCATTTTAGATGTTTTTCATTTACATTGAGAATAAGGATATTTTCCTCTTTTGAATATTTTTTTTTTGTTTAAAAATTTTTTTTCAAAAAAGAGTTAGTTTTAAGTTTTAAATATAGTTTGATTGTACTGTTAAGGATAGAAAGTTTAGGTTAAGAATAGGTGAAAATTTTTATCTTTTGTATCATAGTAGATCTAAAAATGAATAATGTTTTATTTCTAGAAAAAAAAAGAAACCTAGATTAATGAGAAGATCTTAAGAGTGCATATAAAAATATGTTTTTTATATTTTTGGGTTGAAATGAGATGTTTCGATTTTTTTGATAGCTAGTTGTTTTTTATTTCTTTTTAGAGAATTAGAAAATGGGGGTAAGCTCTTTTTTTAAAGACAAAGGTTTTTTTTTGTTAATTTATAGAATTGAAAGTTTTTTTTATTTGTTAATGTGTAATAATTTATAGAAAATTTTTTACTTTTCTTAGTTTGAAAAACTATTTGTTAAATTTGATTGTTTAAAAAATAATGTTTTAATTAGTATTATTTTATATTTTTTTTTATGAACTCGGCAATAAAGTTTCTGACTGTTTTCAAAAACATAGTTTTTTGGATTTTTATTAAAAATGTTTTCTGCTCGGTGATTTTTAACAGCCGCGGTATTTTGACCGTGCAAAGGTAGCATAATCATTTGCTTCGTAATTGGGGGCTAGTATGAAAGGAATAACAAGATACTTGCTTTATTTAAAAAATGATAATAATTTGCCTTTTTGGTGAAGAGGCTAAAATTTGGCTAAAAGACAAGAAGACCCTTTTGAGTTTTATTTTTTTTTTTTTTAGTAAATTTTGAAAATTTGGTTGGGGCGACCGAGGAAAAAAAAATCTTCCTTTTTTTTATTTAAATCCAGGGATTTTGACTAAAAAATTAAATTACCAAAGGGATAACAGCGTTATTTTTTTTGAGAGTTCTTATCGAAAATTAAGATTGCGACCTCGATGTTGACTTATAGTTTCCTTTAGATGCAGGTGTTTGTAGGGTGGGTCTGTTCGACCTTTAAAACTTTACGTGAGTTGAGTTCAGACCGGCGTGAGCCAGGTTGGTTTCTATCTTTAGTTTTTAATTTTGTTTTTTAGTACGAAAGGACCAAAAACAAGTTTTTGTATAATGTTGGCAGAATAATGTGTTTGTTTTAGGAACAAAGAATGTGATGATTCACACATTGTATTGGGTTGGTTAAAGTGGCAGATTAGTGCATTAGAGTTAAGTTCTAAATATGAATGTTTATTCCTTTAGTAAATGAGGGGATTTTTAAATGTTTTGATTAATGATATTTGTTTGCTTTTAGCTGTAGCTTTTTTTACTTTATTAGAGCGAAAAGTTTTGGGGTATATTCAGGGGCGAAAGGGGCCAAATAAGGTTGGGTTGATAGGAATTTTTCAACCATTTGCTGATGCCATTAAACTTTTTTCTAAGGAGCGGTTGTTGGTAACTGTTGTTAATTTTTTTTTTTTTTTTTTTTCTCCAATTTTTAGGTTATTTTTGGCTTTAGTTTTGTGGTTCTTGATTCCGGTGTGAGCTAGGACGTTTGTATTTTCTGTTTTTAGGGTGTTTATTTTTTTATGTGTGTCGAGGTTGAGTGTTTATGCTACCTTGATTGCAGGGTGGGCCTCTAATTCTAAGTATGCTTTGTTAGGTGGGCTTCGTGCTGTGGCCCAAACTATCTCTTATGAAGTCAGAATAGTATTAATTCTTTTAGGGTTAGTGTTTTTATTAGGTAGATATAGGTTTTTTTGTTATGGGTTGTTTCAGAAAAAGTTTTTTTTTTTTTTGGTATGCATGCTTTCTTTTATTGTTTGATTGGTGACAGTTTTAGCTGAAACTAATCGTGCTCCCTTCGATTTTGCGGAGGGAGAGTCTGAGTTAGTTTCAGGGTTTAATGTGGAATACGGGTCTGGAGCCTTTGCTCTTTTATTTTTGGCTGAGTATGGTAGAATTTTAGTAATAAGGGTTTTTTCTTCTGTTTTGTTTGTTGGCGGCAGGGGGTTAGTTTTGTTCTGTTTTTTTTTTGGTGTGATAATTTCTTTTTTTATTTTATGGGTGCGTGGAAGTTTTCCACGTATGCGGTATGATCGGCTAATGGCCTTAACTTGAAAAGGGTTTTTGCCTTTTAGTTTGAATTTTATTTTTTTTAGAATTTTTTTAGTTTGAATTTTTTAATTGT